ATTATTACTACTAAATAAAATTGTGATTTGATGCAGATACAGAAAAAGTGAATTATAATTCCGTATTACAATAATTTATATACATATATTAAGAATAGAACAAAGATTTACACAACAAAAAATACTTAATATTAATTATATAATAAAAAAACTTTACCGAAAACAAAGTTATTTGAGTTTGATTATTTAGAATTATTAAGGAATGAATTTGAATTATGGAATTTAGTGCTTGTCTTCCAGTACACTAAGTGATCTTTTTTTATTTGCAAAAAAGAGTATTATAATCGATATTTTTTTTTATATATGATGTGAAGAAATCTCATAATTTTTTTGATAATATAATCTATCAGTATCGATTAGTTAAATGAGTACTCTCGTACGGATTTCAAACGTTAAATAAAAAAAGTTTATAACCAAATTTTCTAAAAAAAAGTAAAAAAAACACACAGTTGGGTTTTAAACTTTTGAATGTCTTTTTTGTTTTGAAAATAATATATAATAAAATTTGAAAGAAAAAAATAACTCGATATGGAGTACGAAAGAATAGAATAATAAATGTCTTTGACATCCAATTATACCACTGAAATTTTTTTTTCATTTTTGAATGGCAGTTCCAAAAAAACGTACTTCTATCTCGAAAAAGCGTATTCGTAAAAAAATTTGGAAAAGGAAGGGATATTGGACATCGTTGAAAGCTTTTTCGTTAGGGAAATCACTTTCTACAGGTAATTCAAAAAGTTTTTTTGTACAACAAAATAAATAAAAAACACTATAATAATTAGAATTAGCCTAACTTAAAAACCGATTTTTTAAAATCCATATAAAACAAAATAGGAACCAAAAGAATAAAAAAAGACAATATATAGATAAAAAAGAAAGGTTCACATTTTTTTTAGTTCCAAAAAGGGGATTCTTTTTTTCCCCATTACTACCTTGATGCAATAATAACTAAAGATCTTTTATTTCCTCATTAAGAGGAAATAAAAGATCTTTAAGCGAAATCAATAGGTTCTTCAAATTAATTTAAGGGATCAAAAAATCTTATGTTTGTACAATATAAAAATAAAAAGATGCATAAAAAAAAAAATTTTTTGATAATTATTATTTTTTTCTCTTGAGCAATTAGGAAAATCTGCTTTTATTTCAAATTTCTAAGGGTTTTCAAGAAGTTTTAATTTTTCGAAAAAGCATTTTTTTATTAATGGAACTGAAAAATTGAATTTATCCTTTTTTTTATCATATAAATGAAAAAAAAAAAAAGGATAAAGAGCATTTAGAGTTTTATCTTTGGGTTAAAGCCCAACTACTTGAATTTAGTTACATTTTTCATTGTATTCTAGAAAAAATATAAAGGACAAAAAGTGAATTTAAATAATTTTAAATAACTCAGATAAAAAAAAAAAAGATCTTAATTGAATTAAAACCTCAATACCTATTTAAAAAAGTTTTTATTCATTAAATCAATTGGAAATTTGAGTCAATTGGCTTCTTTATTTAAATTTGAATCTCGACGATTGAATAAAAACTTGTTAGTATTGTTTTGAACAAGTTGCCGCTATGGTGAAATTGGTAGACACGCTGCTCTTAGGAAGCAGTGCTAAAGCATCTCGGTTCGAGTCCGAGTAGCGGCATAAAATCTTATAAACGAGATATTTTAAGTTTTAGAATCAAAATAATACCCAACTTTTTTTTTCTAAAATCGGGTAAAACCTAGTATTAATTTATTAATTTTTAACAAATTTTTTATGATTTTTTCAATTTTAGAGCATATATTAACTCATATATCTTTTTCGGTCGTTTCAATTGTACTGACAATTTATTTTTTAACTTTATTAGTTAATTTAGATGAAATCATAGGATTTTTTGATTCATCAGATAAAGGAATCATAATTACGTTTTTTGGTATAACAGGATTATTATTCACTCGTTGGATTTATTCAGGACATTTTCCATTAAGTAATTTATATGAATCATTAATTTTTCTTTCGTGGGTTTTTTCAATTATTCATATGGTTTCCTATTTTAATAAAAAACAACAAAATCACTTAACCGCAATAACTGCGCCAAGTGCTATTTTTATTCAGGGTTTTGCTACTTCAGGTCTTTTAAACAAAATGCCTCAGTCTGCAATATTAGTACCAGCTCTCCAGTCCCAGTGGTTAATGATGCACGTAAGTATGATGATATTAGGCTATGGCGCTCTGTTATGCGGATCATTATTATCAATAGCTCTTCTAGTGATTACATTTCGCAAAGTCGGCCCTACTTTTTTGAAAAAGAATATAAAAAAAAAAAATTTATTAAATGAATTATTTTCTTTTGATGTACTTTACTACATAAATGAAAGACATTCTATTTTACTACAACAAAACATTAATTTTAGTTTTTCTAGAAATTATTATAGATATCAACTTATTCAACAATTAGATTCTTGGAGTTTTCGTATTATTAGTCTTGGATTTATCTTTTTAACCGTTGGTATTCTTTCAGGAGCTGTCTGGGCTAATGAGACGTGGGGTTCATATTGGAACTGGGATCCAAAAGAAACTTGGGCATTTATTACTTGGACTATATTCGCAATTTATTTACATATTAAAACAAATAGGAATGTTAGGGGTATAAATTCTGCAATTGTGGCTTCGATAGGTTTTCTTTTAATTTGGATATGCTATTTTGGCGTCAATCTTTTAGGAATAGGTTTACATAGTTATGGTTCATTTACATCGAATTAAATAAACCAGTAACAAACAAAAAGGAATCCAAATCTAAATAAAAAAAATAGCATCTATATCTAACTTCATATACGTTAAGAAATTTCATTTAGTTTTAGTAGTAAATCATCAAGAACCTTTTGAATCAAGTAGTACAATGATTCAAAAGGTTCTCACAATACAAAGACCAAAGACTTCTGATTACAATTCACTTTAATGCTTTTTTTTATTTCCTGAAAACTATCCATAAAAATAATTAGATAAAATGGATTCGACCTTGTCACTTGCTAATGAGAGCACAAAATCAGGATAAATACCAATACCAATTATGGGTAGAAGAATGGAGATTGAAAGAAATAACTCTCGGGGTCCAGAATCAAAAAAAGAAAAGTTTTTGACATTAATTAACTTGTATCCATAGAACATTTGGCGTGACATAGATAATAAATATATAGGAGTTAATATCATTCCAATTGCCATTACAAAAATAATTAAAATTTTGGAAATTAAGAAATATTTTTGGCTGGTAATTATTCCAAAAAAAACGATTAATTCTGCAACAAAACCACTCATGCCCGGTAATGCAAGGGAAGCCATCGATAAGATAGTGAACATTGTAAATATTTTTGGAATGGCGATAGCCATTCCACCCATTTCATCAAGATAAACAAGCCTAATTCTATCATAACTCGTTCCTGCCAAGAAAAAAAGTGCAGCCCCAATAAATCCATGAGAAATTATTTGTAAAATAGCTCCATTAAGTCCAGGATCCGTTATAGAACTAATACCTATAATTATAAAACCCATATGAGATACAGAAGAATAGGCTATTCTCTTTTTTAAATTACGTTGACCGGGAGATGTTGAAGCTGCATAAATTATTTGGATTGTACCGACTACCATCAACCACGGAGAAAACATAGAATGAGCGTGGGGTAATAATTCCATATTGATTCGAACCAACCCATATGCTCCCATTTTTAATAAGATTCCAGCGAGAAGCATACAGGTACTGTAATGTGCCTCACCGTGGGTGTCAGGTAACCAAGTATGTAAAGGTATAATCGGTAATTTGACGGCAAAAGCAATAAGAAATCCAATATAAAATAGTATTTCGAGTGTGACAGGATAGGATTGATTAGCTAAGAGTTCTAAATTTAATGTTGGTTCGTTCGAACCATATAAACTTAGACCTAAAACTCCTATTAATAAAAAAATAGAACTTCCTGCCGTGTATAAAATAAATTTTGTAGCTGAATACAGACGTTTCTTTCCACCCCACATGGATAAAAGTAGATAAACGGGAATTAATTCTAATTCCCACATGATGAAAAAAAGTAGAAGATCCCGAGAAGAAAATGATCCTATTTGACCGCTGTACATTGCTAACATCAGAAAATGGAATAATCGGGAATCCCGAGTAACTGGAAAAGCCGCTAGAGTGGCTAAAGTAGTAATAAATCCCGTCAGTAAAATCGTTCCTATAGAAAGTCCATCTATTCCCATTCTCCAGTAAAACTCAAAAAAATTAATCCATTTATAATCTTCGGACAGTTGAATTAATGGATCGTCCATTTTAAAATTATAACAAAAAGCGTAGGTCGTTAGAAGAAGTTCTAAGATACAAATGCATATAGTATACCATTTATTGACTTTATTTCCCCTATGCGGGAGAAATAACATTAATGAACCAGCAGATATTGGAAAAACAACAATTATTGTTAACCAAGGAAAATCATTCGTGGTAAAGACAAGATACACCAGGTCCAAAGAACGCGTACTCAAAAAAAATATATAAATAAAAAAATATAATTTAACTTTTTTGAGTACGAGTACTTGTCAATAAAAAAAAATAAAATGTATTCCAAATTTATTCAAATGAGGTTTTCGGTAACGTATCAATAAGCTAGACCCATACTTCGAGTTGTTTCATGCCATAAATAAACTCGAACGCTTAAAAAATCTGTTGGACAGGCGGATTCACATCTCTTACAACCAACACAGTCCTCGGTTCTTGGAGCGGAAGCTATTTGCTTAGCTTTACATCCATCCCAAGGTATCATTTCTAATACGTCTGTAGGGCATGCTCGAACACATTGAGTACATCCTATACAGGTATCATAAATTTTTACTGAATGTGACATAGGATCGATAGTTTGTTGAATGTCATAAATTTTCAATCTAGTAAACTTCTAACTGACTGATATATTAAAATACTAGATGAAGCAATGATTTCCTTTAATAGAATTTTTGTAATGAATTCTGGCTCAATTGATAAAAAATGGGGCTAAAATACTTTGATTTCTTAGATTTTTACAAATATAATCGAGTAGGTCATAACCTATCATATATGCAAATTTCAATCTATAATTTTTTTATTTATGCTACTTATTTAATAAGGTCGATTGGTTTATGCGAGTTGATTTTCTGTTACGATAAATTGACGAGACTATAGCTAATCCAATAGCTGCTTCAGCGGCTGCAATTGCTATAACAAAAATGCAAAAAATATCCCCCTTTAGTTGGGAATTATCAAAAAAATCAGAAAATGTTACGAAATTCATATTAACTGCATTGAGTATAAGTTCAAGACACATAAGAGCCCTAACCATATTTCGACTTGTGATCAATCCATAAAGACCAATCAAAAATAAATAGGCACTCAAAACAAGTACATGTTCGAGTATCATTCAACAACTCCTTATCAATTTTGATTCATTTCAATATGAAAAATAATTCACCGAATTCGATCAACTAGGATATAACAAAAAAGTACGAATAAAAAAAAATATTAGGTAAAAAAAAATTTCAAATATATATCAAATAGAAAAATTGATATTTAAAATATGAAATAGTATTCAATCAAATTTAATGGAATGAACGGAAAAAAATCATAACATACACAAAGTTTTCTTTGGTCTTTACTAATTCGAACATTTTTTATTGACGAGCCACAGAAATTGCACCTATCAAAGCAACTAAAAGAATTATTGAAATGAGTTCAAATGGTAGAAAAAAATCTGTTGATAAATGAATTCCTATTTGTTGACTATTACTTATTAAATCTTGCTCTAGAATCTGGTTTAACCTTGTAGTCCAAATAACCCCGTACCATGACGTATCGAGAATAGTCGACATTAATAAAAAAAGAATAGTTGTACAAACCAACGAAGTAATCCCATTCCCAACGGTCCACAGATTGAAATCTGTGGAATATTCTGAATCATTCATGAACATCACAGCAAATATGATTAAAACATTTATGGCCCCCACGTAAATAAGGAGTTGTGCAGCAGCTACAAAATGGGAATTTGATAAAATATACAATAAAGATATACAAACAAGAACAAATCCTAAGGAAAAGGCTGAAAATATTGGGTTGGGAAGTAATACCACTCCCAGACCTCCTACTAGAAGACCGGATCCGAGAAAAACTAAAAGAAAATCATGTATTGGTCCAGGCAAATCCATTATATTATTAAAATAAGAAAAAAATAGAAATCCTTTTCATGACCTTATTAATTTAACCAGGAAATTTGTTTTTAATATGTTTCTAATAGAGTGAAATTAGAATCTAATGGATATGAATTGATGTAGATACAATTATTAGACAGTTTCTCTGTTTTTTATTCTAAAGTGTATTTTCAACCTATCTATTTCAAGAAAGTAATTACGAATATATTATATTAAAAGAATGCACCTTAATACTGAATATTATTATATAAATACAATACAAGTTTTTAATTATATTCTTTATATAATTCAACAATTTTGAATTCTTTTTTTAATCAAATTTATGGGTTTAACCCATTTTTTGTTTGAGGTGAATTCAAAATTGTTCGAATAGTGTAATCGTCAATTACTGACATTGGTAAACGACCCAAAGCTATTTGATTATAATTCAATTCGTGACGATCATAAGTTGAAAATTCATATTCTTCAGTCATTGACAAACAATTTGTTGGACAATACTCAACACAATTACCACAAAATATACAAATTCCAAAATCAATACTGTAATTAAGCAATCGTTTTTTTCGAATATTAGTTTCCAATTTCCAATCAACAACAGGCAAATCTATAGGACATACTCGAACACATACTTCACAAGCAATGCATTTATCAAATTCAAAATGGATTCGACCGCGGAAACGTTCCGATGTTATTAATTTTTCATAGGGATATTGAATAGTTACAGGTAAACGATTTGTGTGGGATAAGGTAATCATGAAACCTTGACCAATATACCTTGCAGCTCGTAGGGTTTGTTGACCATAATTCATGAACCCGGTTATCATAGGAAGCATATTGTAATTATCTCTGAATAATTTTATCTTTGTTTCTTTCTCTTGTTTAAAACAAATAATGAATATGTTGGATTCATTTTCAATTTAGAGTGAAAAGAGTTGGAAAGAAGTTGTTAATAATAGATTACCAAGGGAAATAGGTAAAAGAAATTTCCATCCAAGATTTAATAGTTGATCCATTCTTAGCCTAGGTAAAGTCCATCTTGTTGCGATAGAAATGAACAAGAACAAATAAGTTTTAGCTAATGTAATAAAGATACCAATAGTTGTTCCAAAAATTGGATCCCTTTGAAATAGCTCCAGAATAGATATATACGGAATCGAAATATTCCAACCGCCTAAGTATAGAACTGTTACAAATAATGAGGAAATTAATAGATTTAGATAAGAAGCAACGTAAAATAAACCAAATTTTATACCTGAATATTCAGTTTGATAACCTGCTATTAATTCTTCTTCCGCTTCTGGTAAATCAAACGGTAACCTCTCGCATTCTGCTAGGGAAGAAATTAGAAAAATGATAAAACCTATAGGTTGACGCCACAAATTCCATCCCCAAAAACCATATTTTGATTGTGCCTCAACTATATCAACTGTACTTAAACTGTTAGATAATCCTAGTCGGCAATAACATTACTATTTTCACCGCTATTACAGAACCGTACATGAGGTCTTCGCCTCATACGGCTCCTCGGGGGCCATAAATAAATCTAAGGACCAGATTAGTCTTATTTAGATGGATATGATGTGTTCTAAAATGGATTAAATATATCTGGGGTCCCGAATTATACCAATGGAATTCTGTCTGCTCAAATTCTAAGAATAAAAAAGCGCTTCGGAATTCATCTCATCCTTTACAAATTTTAATTTCTATTTGTTGAGTAATAACTTAACCCTTTAATAAAATACTCCTTGTAAAAATAAAACTAGGTATTTCAGCCTATCGTGGTTTTCGATTACGAAAAAGAATTAGACATCCTATTAGTTTATTATTCATGACAGAAATTCTATTTTATTTTCGAAATATATGAAAAAAAAAAGATCCTTGTTTCGTTCCTATTCTTCTTTCTTTTTTAGAAAAAAAATGGGTCGACTTATAAAAAATAAAGGATTATTTCGTTTCTGATAGTCATTACATTTGTCGGTGGATAGGAGCATACTCTGAATCGGAATCTTGGGGAGTACTGTCTGATCATTTCTACTAATTTCAAGCCCCAATTAACATTCTTTTTTTTTTTTATCTTATGTTATGCATAAATATCCTTTTCAATTTGGTTAATCTCTATTACAAATTCTTTGTGTATTTTAGTGTTTCTAACCATCCACTCACTTTTACCTAATTGCCGTTCACTTTGTAATACATGTATGTTAATCTATATAACTGATAGTGAAAACGTCATCCGGTTAATAAATTTCACCCGCTTCAAGCCAGGATGACTAATCAACCAACCTTGGGGTAAAGTTATTCTTACGATTATGTTTATTTCCGTTTAACCTTTGTACATAGGAAATGAGACTCAATTTTTCTTTTTACTGCTAATTTCTGAGCAGTTTTTTTTCACTCATCTATAACTATCAAATTCCTTTTATTAAGATTAATCCGAAATATATATATTCCGTTTTTTAACTTATTCGTCTAGAAGAAACGGAATAGTCAAAATAAACGTTTATGTTTCAACGAATCGCACGTAGAGATATTGATAAAACACATAGAGTTAATGGTATTTCATAACTAATCGATTGGGCAGCAGCTCGCAGACCACCTAAAAAAGAATATTTATTATTTGATCCATATCCTGACATAAGAAGTCCAATCGGAGCAATACTTGAGATGGCAATCCATAAAAAAATACCGATATTGAGATCCGCTAAAACAAGGTGATTGCTAAAGGGAATTACTGAATAACTTAGTAAAATTGAGATAACTGCTATAGATGGTCCAATACTAAATAAAGGAGTATTTCCTCTAGATGGACGAAGATTTTCTTTGAAAAGTAGTTTTGTCCCGTCGGCTAGAGCTTGAAGAATTCCCAGCGGGCCGGCGTATTCAGGTCCAATACGTTGTTGTATCCCTGCGGATATTTCTCTTTCTAACCACACAATTACTAGTACACCTGTTATGATTCCCAATACAAGAGAAAATATAGGGACAAATATCCATATGAGTCCATAGACCTCTTTTAAAGATTCCAATCTAACAAAAGAATTTATAGTTTGGACTGCTGTTGCATAAATTATCATTTTAACGATCAACTTCTCCCATAATTATATCTATGCTACCGAGTATCGTCATAATATCAGCCAATTTCATTCTTTTAACTAGTTCAGGAAGAATTTGCAAATTAATAAAACCCGGTGGTCGGATTTTCCATCTCCAAGGAAAACCGCTTTGATCTCCTATGAGAAAAATTCCCAACTCCCCTTTTGGAGCTTCAACTCTTACATAAAGTTCTTGTTTCGATAGTTCAAAAGTAGGAGAAGGTTTTTTACTAATGAATCGATATTCAAAATCATTCCATTCTGGATTCCTTTTTCTATCAAAGACCCTGCTTTCTAAATTTTCATAGGGGCCTCCTGGAAGTCCTTCCAGAGCCTGTTGAATAATTTTTATGGATTCTGTCATTTCGCTAAGTCGTACTAAATAACGAGCTAATGAATCTCCTTGTTTTTGCCACTGAATTTCCCATTCAAATTCATCGTAAGACTCATAACGATCAACTTTACGAAGATCCCATGGTATTCCGGATGCGCGTAGCATTGGTCCGGATAAACCCCAATTTATTGCTTCTTCCCCACCAATAATCCCAACTCCTTCAACCCGTTCTAAAAAAATAGGATTTCGTGTAATGAGTTTTTGATATTCAACAACCTCTGTTAAAAAATAATCACAAAAATCCAAGCATTTATCTATCCAACCATAAGGTAAATCAGCCGCTATTCCTCCAATACGAAAAAAATTATGCATCATTCTCATACCGGTGGCAGCTTCGAATAGATCATATACAAATTCTCGTTCTCTGAAAATATAGAAAAAAGGAGTCTGTGCACCAATATCTGCCATAAAAGGGCCGAGCCATAACAGATGAGAAGCTATACGACTCAATTCCAGCATAATTACTCTGATATAGCTGGCCCTTTTAGGAACTTGGATATTTCCCAATTGTTCTGGTCCATTTACTGTTATTGCTTCTGTAAACATAGTAGCTAAATAATCCCATCGCGTTACATAAGGTAAATATTGTATAATTGCTCGGTTTTCTGCAATTTTTTCCATTCCTCTGTGTAAATAACCCAATATGGGTTCACAGTCAACAACATCCTCACCATCTAGAGTAACAATTAAGCGAAGAACACCATGCATGGATGGGTGGTGAGGTCCCATATTGACTATCATAAGATCTTTTCCTGTAACTGGTCTCTTCATAAGTTTTTCCTTGATTCGTTCTGGCATGAATTAGATTGCTGAAAAAGAAATTTATCAAAAAATTCAAGATCTAAAAAATGCACTAATTCACAATTTTTGAATTTAACGAGTTTTTAATTCCCGAATATTCAACTGATTAATTAATTCTTTATAACGTACTCTATTTTTTTTTGACAAATAAGCCAGCAGTCGTTGACGTTTTCCCAGAATTTTTCGTAGACCCCTCTGAGATAAATAATCTTTTCTGTGCAATTCCAAATGTGAAGTAAGTCTTCGTATCTTATTAGTGAAACTGAATACTTGAAATTCAACAGATCCCCTGCTTTCTTCTTTTTGTTCTTGAAATGAAATGAATGCATTTTTTATCATAAAAAGAAATCCTTCCCTTTTTAATATGAATTGAAAGATATTAATTTTACTGATCAGTAATAATAATGGTAGTTTTTTTGTACAAGGATCGGAATTGAATTATCAACTTCTTAATTCTTCATTTTATAAAAAAAATCTAAATTTAGATCGCAAAAAGGAGGATTCTGTTAATTTATTTATGGATCTGCTCTGATTGGTATCTATGTTATTGATTAAATTAATCTCATGTATAAAGATTGAATTTTTAAAAATCCCTCATATTTGTGCATATAGTTGGTTTCATATACCGTAACTTATATCTTATATATAGTAAAAAGGATCTATCATTAATGAATTGGAAATCGCGTATACATGTGTATTCTTATCATACTGAAATTATTTCCGTTAGTAGTATTAAACCAATAGCGATTCATACAAGCTAAATCTTCTAATCTAAAATTGGGCCAAAGAAAGGATTTTAAATTAATTAGGTTATTTTGATCCTTATCAAGATCTTTCTTTTTATGGAAAATTGTGGTCAACTTTTGAATATTCTTATCAAATCTTGAATTTCCAGCCCTCGCCGTTTTTTTTTTTAAGTTGAAACAAATTAGAATTCGAAATTCTCTACGTCGTTTAGGGGATAGAATATTTTCAGGGACAAAGAAATCATAATTATTTTTTTTTTTATTAATATACCTTTTTTTTTTGTATCTTTTACTTATTTTGTGTTTATTTTTATGAACCAATGAAATACCTATGGTTCTATATATAATAAGTTGTCCATCGTTTTGTACAGACAAACGGACAGGTTCAATAATCAATATTCCTTTTTTCATTAATTTTGCAAAAGTGAAATTTTTCTCAATCATTAGAATGTCTAGGCTCATCTCTCCTCTTTCAATAGAAGATATCGCTATTTCGTTTGGATTTTTTAGTCTAACCAAGAGACAGTATACTTTTACATTATTGAGAATTTTTTTATTAAAAAAACAATTCCATCGCAATTGAAAACGCGAATATCTTGTGAGAAATAAATCAAGTTCCGCCTCTGTATTGCTTTTGTATTGTTTTTTATTTTTACGTTTTTTTATCGTTGATTCTGCATAATTTTCTTCAATATTTTTTTCTTGGTTTGATAGCGCTGATTCGGAATTTCTTTTTTTTTCTTTATCTGATTCAAGCTCTACTTGACCGGCTGATTCTTTTTCTTCTTTATTCAGATTATAAAATCGAAGGGATTTTTTTTCATTTGATTGTATAAAACCTTTTTTCTGTCGAGTGATCTTTTTATTACCATTTATGTTTTCATTAAAATTTAAAAGAAGTAATTTGATTGGTATGACCCACGGTTTCATTTTATATGTACTAGAAAATAAGAAAAATTCTGGAAAGAACAAAAATTCAAAATTTGTTATACGATGAGTTAGTATTTCGTCATTCATTCCCATCCAATCAAAAAAGTTTCTTTTTTGATTAGCAAGACCCGTCTTAGTTATTTTATCAATTCTTTGATAATTCTGAACTTTAGTATTAATATATTTTTTTTTACTCTTGGTATCAACCCAGGGCTCAATATTTACTTTTTTTGTAAACCAAAAGTTAAGAATTCTCCAATCCAAATATTTTCTATGCCGAATTTCCCCTATACCCTGAATATTATATTTTTCTAGAAAAGAAGAGACTAAAGAATTATCTAGAGCAATGCCTATAGACATGTCAAAATTTTTTTCTGTAGAATGAATAGATTTGTAGCAAAAAATATTATATATAGAATCTTTTTTTAAATTCTGTTTTGGATTTAATAATGAGTCGGCCTCAAAAAAATGTTGTTTTTTGTAATTATCAAATTTATTTTTTTCATATGAATCCTCTTTGGTTAAACTTGGATTTAGAACTAGAGAATCTTTATTTCTTTTCTTTTTCCATTTTTGGGTTACTAATCTAGCCCATGCAATCTGGGGTAAATTGTATTGATAATGACTTCGTAACCAGTTTTTCCATTGATTTACTTCGGAATTGAAAAAGGTTTTATTTTTCAATTCATAATCAAAGATTCCTTGTTCTTGAAAAAAAACCTTTATTTGATTCTTAACAAAAAAGGATGTTATGCATATGTTATATTCAAGAACAGCCTTTAATTTAGAAAAGTTACTAACGTTAATTTGTGATAATTTGTAAAATACATATGCTTGTGATAAAGAGCATGAGTCATAACTAATTTTTTTTTTATTGGATATTAAATTTTTGATAGTCGAAATGAAATAAATGGTATTTTTATTTTTTTTTATTTTTTCTCCATTTTCGTCATTCTTGTAAATATATTTATCAAGAATTGTTTTTGTTGATTCAAAAAAAAGTTGTGTAGTAATTCTTGGAATATTAATGATACCAAGAAAAATAGCTATAGACAGTTGTTCGATGCCAAATTTTATAAAAAAAATGGATTTACGAACTAATCGGGTATTTTTTCTTTTGAATGTCTGCCAAATTTTTTTTGATGACTCAATTATTTTAGAATCATAACGCAGTTTGGTACAACTATTAGTTAGGTTTTGTTTTTCTTTTGAAATTTCTTCTATTTGATTTCTGATTGTCTTTATTCTATCAATCAAATTTTTTTTTTTGTTTTCGCTGAGTGAAGAATTTGGCCACTCCATGGATTTCGTTTTAACAGATAGTTCATGAATCATCTGATTACTTATTATTGAATCTTTTTTAGTTTCATTTAATTCATATATTTCTCTCGGGCCAAATAATGGACTTCGATTTCGTTTTGAAAGGTCTTTTATTTTTCCTTTTATAAAAAGAAAGTTTTTCAAAATCCAGTTTTTCATTTCTTTTGCGACTTTTAGGAAAATTGTTGCTCTTTCTTTGAAAATCCTGAAAAACCGAAAAGACTTAGTTTTGAATTTTTTGATTCTTTTTTTTAATTCTTTAGAAATAGGTTGAAAAAAAGAAGGCTTTTTTTGGGCAGAACCAAATGGTAGTTGGGTTTCCATTCCCCAAACTGTTAAGAAACAAAAATCATTTTTTTCTCCTTTGTCTTTTGTTTTTTTTAGTCGATCCTTCTGAGATGCTTGAAATTTCGATTTATGCCAAGGTTTAAGATAAAAAGGAAATAGAATTTTTATCTGAATACCATCCGTTAACCACTTTCTTGGAAATTCTGTTTCGGATAGTTGAACCCCATTATAAGTGCATTTAACATGCATTTCACGTTTCCAATCCTTTAAATCCTCGGACCACTCGGGAAATTGAAATAATAACATACGGACGCTATTTTTCATTATTATCAATAAAGGTAATATAATATATTTTCTAAGAATAGATTGAGTTACTAAGAGAGAACCTCTTATTATTTGAGCAAATAGGAAGCTATCCCAAGTTTCTGCAATTTCTATCCGTCTTTTTTCTTCTATTTTTGATTGTTCTTCTTCTTTTTTATCAAATTTTTTTTTTTTTTTTTTCCACATGAAATTTCTAAGAATTTTTTTTTTTAGACCCCATATATCAAACGAAAAAAAAAAAAGTTTATCTATTCTATCAAAAAAAAGGGGGGAATGTACTTTTGCTTGAAAAAATTCCCAAATAACTGTTTTACGCCTTTGGGAACGCATGGATCCTTTAATTATCTCTCGACGAAAATCAGATTGTTGTGAATAACGGATCAAAGCCATTTCATCTTTTTGATCAGAATTTTGATTGTCTTTGAGATTAGTATAAATCTCGTTATGTGGCTCTTTATCAGTAAAAACCACTACACGTTTTGCCTTTCTTGAACGAATTCCAGGCTCCATTGGTACATTTTCTTCATTTTCGCCTTCCAATTCTTCCAACTCACTTATTAATTTGTATGACCATCGAGGAACTTTTTTATTGATTTCCATGAAATCAATAAAATTTTTTCTAAGAGTTTGATCGTTGCTATTAGTTCTAACGACATCAAATAAAAATTTGAAAATTTTTATTTCTTCTTCTGAATGAATTTTTTCTTCTTGTTGGGGTTCTGAAAAAAAAGAAAGTTTTTTCTGTATTGACAAAGATTTTCTATTAAATTTTTCTATTGTTTGCTCAAATTTGGGATAATTAATCTTCAGAAGTAGACCATGAATCTTGTTTATCCACGATGCTCCTATATTATTTTTTCTATAGGTTTCGGTTATGATTTGAAATGGAGGGAATTTTTTGATTCTTCCCCGAGAGATCC